GTGTAGTAATTTTTACTGCTAACAAGGAAAATACTGATCCTAATAGTACGGATACTAATATGCGCGATCAAATAGACGAAGTGGCTTTGATACGTTATTCACAACAATCAGACTTTCGGCGCGGTATAATCAAAGGTTCTATGCGAGCTCAAAGGCGTAAAATAGTTATTTTAAAATTGTTTCAAGCAAATGCACATTCCCCTCTTTTTTTGGAGAGACTACAAAAATCCCCTCTTTTTTCTTTTGATATCTCTGGGTTGATTAAACTAATTTTTAGAAATTGGGTGGGTAAAGGGGAAGCATTTAAAATTGTAGACTATACAAAAGAACAAACAAAAAGAGAAGAAAAAAAAGAGAAGAACAAAAGAAAGGAAAAAGCGCGCATAGAGATAGCAGAGGCCTGGGATAGCATTCCATTTGCGCAAGTAATAAGAGGTTGCATGCTACTAACTCAATCTATTTTTAGAAAATATATTCTATTACCTTCATTCATAATTGCGAAAAATATTGGACGTATATTCCTATTGCAACTTCCCGAATGGTCTGAGGATTTACAGGAATGGAATAAAGAGATCCATCTTAAATGTACCTATAACGGTGTTCCATTATCCGAAACAGAATTTCCGAAAAATTGGTTGACAGATGGTATTCAGATAAAAATCTTATTTCCTTTCTGTCTGAAACCTTGGCACAAATCGAAACTACGATCCTCTCAGAAAGATCTAATGAAAAAGAAAAAAGAAAAAGATGATTTTTGTTTTTTAACAGTTTGGGGAATGGAAGCCGAACTTCCTTTTGGTTCGCCCCGAAAACGACCTTCCTTTTTTAAACCCATTTTAAAGGAATTCGAAAAAAAAATTGGAAAATGGAAAAAGAAGTATTTTAGAGTTCTAACAGTTTTCAAAGGAAAAACAAAATTACTTCGAAAAGTTTCAAAAGAAACAAAAAAATGGGTTATCAAAAGTGTTATTTTTATAAAAATAATAATAAAAGAACTTTCAAAAGTAAATCCAATTCTATTATTTAGATTAAGAAAAGTAGAAGTATATGAATCGAGCGAAATTAAAGAAGAAAAAGATTCCATAATAAGCAATCAGATAATTCACGAATCATTTAGTCAAATTGCATCTCCGAGTTGGACAAATTCTTCATTGACAGAAAAAAAAATGAAGGATCTGACTGATAGAACAAGTACAATTCGAAATCAAATAGAAAGAATCACAAAAGAGAAAAAAAAAGTAACTCCAAGAATAAATAATCTTAGTCCTAACAAAACAAGTTATAGTGCTAAAAGATTCGAAAAGTGGGAAATATTAAAAAGAAGAAATGCTCGATTAATCTGTCAATTACCCCCTTTTTTAAAATTTTTCATTGAAAAAATATACACAGATATATTTTTATCTATCATTAATATTCCCAGAATAAATACAGAACTTTTTCTTGAATCAACAAAAAAAATTATTGATAAATCCATTTACAATAATGAAAGAAAACAAGAAAGAATTAATAAAAAAAAGAAAACTCCAATTCCGTTTTTTTCGACTATAAAAAAGCCACTTCATAATATTAGTAATATTAAAGCAAATTCACATATTTTTTATGACTTATCCTACGTGTCACAAGCATATGTATTTTACAAATTATCACAAATCCAAGTTAGTAACTCGTTACGATCTGTTGTTCAACATCAAGGAAGCCATTTTTTTCTTAAGCCTAAAATAAAGGATTCTTTTGAAACACAAGGAATGGTTCATTCAAAATCAGCAGATAAGAAACTTCCGAGTTATGAAATGAATCAATGGAAAAACTGGCTAAGAGGACATTATCAATACCATTTATCTCAGATCAGATGGTCTAGATTAATACCAGAAAAATGGCGAAATACAGTTCATCCGCGTCGTATAGCTAAAGAAAATTTTAGCAAATGGCATTCATATGAAAAAGACCAATTAATTAATTCCAAAAAACAAAAACAATTTGAAGTATATTCATTATCTAATCAAAAAGATAATTTTCTAAAATACTATAGATATGATCTTTTATCATATAAATTTCTTAATTATGAAAATAAAGCGGAATGCTTTTTTTATAGATCTCCCTTTCAAGGAAATCAGAACCAAGAGATTTCTTATAACACGCCTAAAGAGACACTTTTTGATATGCTGAGGAATATCCCTATTAAAAATTATCTAGGAAAGGTCGATATTCTATATATCGAAAAACCGACCGATAGAAAATATTTTGATTGGAAAATTTTCAATTTTTATCTTAGACAAAAAGTCGATATTGAGGCCTGGATCATGATCGATACCAATAGGACTCAAAATACTCAAATTCGTACTAATAATTCTCAAATAATTTCTAAAAAAGATCTTTTTTATCTTATGATTCCAGAAATCAATCCACCAAACTCCCACAAAGGATTTTTTGATTGGATGGGAATGAATGAAAAAATACTAAAGCGTCCCATATCGAATCTGGAACTTTGGTTCTTCCCAGAATTTGTGTTACTTTATAAAGTATATAAAATGAAACCTTGGTTTATACCAAGCAAATTACTTCTTTTAAATAGAAGTGAAAATAGTAGTGAAAATAAAAAGATCAATGAAAAGGAAAAAGGAAGTTTTTTGATAGCCTCGAATAAAAAGCATCGAAATCAAGAACCCACAAGCCGAGGAGATCGTGGATCCGTTCTCTCACAACAAAAAGATATTGAAGAAAATTATACAAGATCAGACATGAAAAAAGGGAAAAAGAAAAAACAATACAAAAGCAACACGGAAGCAGAACTAGATTTCTTCCTGAAACGTTATTTGCTTTTTCAATTGAGATGGGACGAGACTTTGAATCAAAGAATGATCGATAATATCAAGGTATATTGTCTCCTGCTTAGACTGATAGATCCAAGAAAAATTACTATATCCTCGATTCAAAAGAGAGAAATGAGTTTGGATATAATGCTGATTCAGAAGAATTTAACTCTTTCAGAATTGATGAAGAAGGGGGTATTGATTCTAGAACCCATTCGTCTGTCTGGAAAAAAAGATGGGCAATTTATTATGTATCAAACCATAGGTATTTCGTTGATTCATAAGAGTAAGCATCAAACTAATCAAAAATACCAAGAGCAAAGATATGTTTCTAAGAATAATTTGGATGAAACTATTTCACCACATCAAAGAATAACTGGAAATAGAGACAAAAATCATTTTGATTTACTTGTTCCTGAAAATATTTTATCGTTTAGACGTCGTAGAAAATTGAGAATTCTAATTTGTTTCAATTCAAAGAATAGAAATTCTATAGATAGAAATCCAGTATTTTGGAACGTAAAAAACAGCAGCCAAGTTTCACATGACAATAACCATCTTGATAGAGAGAAAAATCAATTAATGAAATTAAAGCTCTTTCTTTGGCCTAATTATCGATTAGAAGATTTAGCTTGTATGAATCGTTATTGGTTTGATACAAATAATGGCAGTCGTTTCAGTATGTTAAGGATACATCTGTATCCACGATTGAAAATTTGTGGATAATACACTTTTTCTATATATCCTATACCCTATATATAATATAGGGTATATGAAAGCAAACAAATACACAGATCACACGCCTTGTCTCACATTTCATTCTAGTATCCAATATGAAATGAATAATGTCTCAATTCGATCTCGAAATGAATCAACAGAACCTTCTTCATTTTAGGTCTAAATTCTTCGATGCGAAAATGTACCAATCTTTTTCTATCCCTATCTAAATCCAATTAGAAATTGGATTGATTGATTTGAATTCAGAAAATTAGGAGTTCATAAAGAAATTTGGATTAGATTATTGTATATACCACATTCAAATTAATGGCATTATTATTACTGATCGGTAAAATCCATATCTGTAAAAAGGGAAAGGGGCATTTTTTTATGGTAAAAAATTCATTCATTTCGGTTATTTCTCAAAAAGAAAACGAAGAAAACAGAGGGTCTGTTGAATTTCAAGTATTCAGTTTCACCGCTAAGATAAGGAGACTTACTTCACATTTGGAATTGCACAAAAAAGACTTTTCATCTCAGAGAGGTTTGCGAAAAATTTTAGGAAAACGTCAACGACTGCTGGCCTATTTTTCAAAAAGAAATAGAGGACGCTATAAAGAATTAATTGGTGAGTTGGATATTCGAGAGATAAAAACTCGTTAATTTGAAGCGTGATACCATTTGAGCTTAGTCGTTTAAATTTTGATGAACTTCTTTTTACTTTCAGCAATGCATGGAAGAATGACTCGGGAAAAACTTATGATTGCACCAACTACAAGAAAAGACCTCATGGTAGTCAATATGGGCCCTCACCACCCATCAATGCATGGTGTTCTTCGACTGATCGTTACTCTCGATGGTGAAGATGTTATTGACTGTGAACCAATATTGGGTTATTTACATAGAGGGATGGAGAAAATTGCGGAAAATCGAACAATTATACAATATTTGCCTTATGTAACACGTTGGGATTATTTAGCTACTATGTTCACAGAAGCAATAACCGTAAACGGACCCGAACAGCTAGGCAATATTCAAGTACCTAAAAGGGCTAGCTATATCAGAGCTATTATGTTGGAGTTGAGTCGTATCGCTTCCCATTTGTTATGGCTTGGCCCTTTTATGGCAGATATTGGGGCACAGACCCCTTTCTTCTATATTTTTCGAGAACGAGAATTAATATATGACCTATTCGAAGCTGCTACCGGTATGCGCATGATGCATAATTATTTTCGTATCGGAGGAGTCGCTGCTGATCTACCTCATGGCTGGATAGATAAATGTTTGGATTTTTGCGATTATTTTTTAACCGGGGTTGCTGAATATCAAAAGCTTATTACACGGAATCCTATTTTTTTAGAACGAGTTGAAGGCGTAGGCATTATTGGCGGAGAAGAAGCACTAAATTGGGGTTTATCAGGGCCAATGCTACGAGCTTCCGGAATACAATGGGATCTCCGTAAAGTTGATCAT